TATTTCTTTGATAACAGGAAGATTTTGAGTTTGATCTCTGATCATACTTTTTTAGTTATAAATAGTAATGGTGACACTTATTCTGTATATTTTGATATTGAAAATAAGATTTTTGATATTGAAAATAAGGATTTTGATATTGACAATGCTAGTTCTTTTTTGAGTGAACTAAAGATTCTTTTTTCTAGTTATTTGAATAGTGGGTCTAATAGTAGTAATTACTACTATTATTATTCCATGTATGATACTCAATCTAATTGGAATAATCACATTAATAGTTGCATTGATAGTTATCTTCGTTTTGAAATCAGTCTTAATAGTGACATTTACAGTGATATCGACAGTTACATTTCTAGTTTCATTTGTATGGAAAGTACAAGTAGTATTGAATCTAGTATCAAAACTAGTAGCAGTTATTTAAATAGAAGAGGAGAAAAATCTAATGATTTCGATATAAATAATATAAATACAAAATACAAACAGTTATGGGTTCAATGTGAGAATTGTTATGGATTAAATTATAAAAAATTTTTTAGTTCAAAAATGAATATTTGTGAACATTGCGGATATCATTTGAAAATGAGGAGTTCAGATAGAATCGAACTCTTTATTGATCCTGGCACTTGGGAGCCTATGGATGAAGATATGGTCTCTATGGATCCTATTGACTTTCATTCAGAGGAAGAACCCTATATAGATCGCATCTCTTTTTCTCAAAAAAAAACGGGTTTAACTGAAGCTGTTCAAACGGGCGTAGGTCAACTAAATAGTATTCTCATAGCAATTGGAGTTATGGATTTTCAGTTTATGGGAGGTAGTATGGGATCCGTAGTAGGTGAGAAAATCACCCGTTTGATCGAGTATGCTACTAATCGATCTCTACCTGTCATTATTGCGTGTGCTTCTGGAGGAGCACGCATGCAAGAAGGGAGTTTGAGCTTGATGCAAATGGCTAAAATATCTTCTGCTTCATATGATTATCAATCAAATAAAAAGTTATTCTATGTATCAATCCTTACATCTCCTACAACTGGTGGAGTTACAGCAAGTTTTGGTATGTTGGGAGATATCATTATTGCTGAACCTAATGCCTACATTGCGTTTGCGGGTAAAAGAGTAATTGAACAAACATTGAAAAATACAGTACCCGACGGTTCACAAGTGGCTGAGTCTTTATTCCATAAGGGCTTATTCGACCCAATCGTACCACGTAATCTTTTAAAAGGTGTTCTTAATGAGTTATTTCAGCTACACGGTTTCCTTCCCTTGAATCAAGATTCAAAAAAAATATTTTAAAAAAGATTGAAATTCTTCATTTTCAAATGGAAGTATATCACTAGCTTCAGTTATTTTTATTTGTAGCGAATACGCATTTAGGTCATTATAATGAAAAAAAAAAAAAAACAAAACTAAGAAGATGGTGTTTTCTTTGGGGACATCAGTTATAAGTGTAGTAAGAGTCAGAAGTTTTGGATAATGACTTTTTGCCTCGGATCCTTTTTTTATTCTACCTCTGTTCCTGATTAGGAATAAGCATCCCTCTATTGACAAGATTTCTTTCTCCTTCCGAGAAATCCGGGAAATCAAAATGATTTTCTTCGTCCTTTTGACATATTCATATATAGAACAACAAAAAATAGATAAAAAAAGATATCGAAAAAATAAAAAGAAAATAGTAAATAAAAAGAAAGAAGAAATCTCAAATCAAATAAAGAAAATAGAAATATTCAAATAACAAATAAGAATAATATAGAAGTTCTTTTTATTTAGCGAAAACCCCCGTTTTTCACTAGGAATCCTTGTTTGTTGGATAAGATTGGTTAAAGTCGGGAATTCCTAATAAACTCTTTCCTTTCAAAACAAAAAGGTGTTTTGAAAGGAAAGATAGAAAGACGATAAAGATAAGGATGGGAGAAGAAGAATCCAATTTCTGAAAGCGGATTCTCATACATATTCGTGTAGAAAGAGGAATAGGTACACTTCATTGAGTTCTACATTCGTTATTGATTATTAAATACTTAATATTAATATTATCTTAATATTCTTTCTAATAGATAGACTTATCATAAGATATCTTTATAATTCTAATTTAGAATTATAATAGGTACAAATATGAAATTGAGGTACCCATTTTATGATAGATTTGAACTTTCCCTCTATTTTTGTTCCTTTAGTGGGCCTAGTATTTCCGGCAATCGCAATGGCTTCTTTATCTCTTTATGTCCAAAAAAATAAGATTGTTTAAATATGATGGGACCTAATCTCATCAATTTCTTTCAACACTGGATCATCATACAGCAGATACTCTTTTTTTAATGTAATATGATATATGTGGCCTTTCCGAAAACAAATAGATACGAAATTATCAATTGGAAGAGTTGTTTTGTTATGTATGTCGATGCATAATCTACGCATTAATGCAGCATGTATATGCGGTTATAGCTTAATCAATTAAATGATTAAATTCAAAATGATCAGCAAATCTTTTTTGAAAAATCTTTGAAATAGAAACTCAATGTATCTAACCAATTCTTCCTAATGGTTCCTATCGAAATGCTGCTAGTTGATGAAAGTTACTTCGGGATCAAGCAATCAAAGTTGAGTGAAATCCTTTTGGGTTATTCTCTTCAATTCCAATCGAATGCAACTGGATCTAGTATAGTATGAACTGGCGATCAGAACGTATATGGATAGAACTTATAACGGGGTCTCGAAAAACAAGTAATTTTTGCTGGGCCTTTATCCTTTTTTTAGGTTCACTAGGATTCTTAGTGGTTGGAACTTCCAGTTATCTTGGTAAAAATCTGATATCCGTATTTCCGTCTCAGCAAATTATTTTTTTCCCACAAGGGATCGTGATGTCTTTCTATGGGATCGCAGGTCTATTCATTAGTTCTTATTTGTGGTGTACAATTTCATGGAATGTAGGTAGTGGTTATGACCAATTCGATAGAAAAGAAGGGATAATGTCCCTTTTTCGTTGGGGATTTCCTGGAAGAAATCGTCGCATCTTTCTTCGTATCTTTCTGAAAGATATCCAATCAATAAGAATGGAGGTCAGAGAGGGTCTTTTTCCTCGTCGTGTCCTTTATATGGAAATAAAGGGCCAAGGAGCCATTCCCTTGACCCGTACTGATGAGAATTTGACTCCACGAGAAATTGAACAAAAAGCCGCCGAATTGGCCTATTTCTTGCGCGTACCCATTGAAGTATTTTGAAATGAACTGAAGAATAAATCTCAGCATGAGAGAAGGAACTTAATACATCTCAAAAGCAGGAGGACGTATATGGAACAATATTAATAAAATAAAATCTAATATAACTAATCAAATAAAATAGATTAAAAAAAAGAATAGATTAAGGAGAATATAAACTATTTGTACACAAAAACTATTTTGTATACGCATACACATGGCGTCCAGCTTCATTCTTTATACTAGTAAAAGGTATAATAAGTAGAGATTCATCAAATATCCTAACATGTCTTTTGTTTTCGTAAAACATAATTCCTCTTTTTATCTTTTTAGGCCTTTGAATTGATACCCTATCCCCGTGCTACGGTTAGACAGTGAAATCTTTCGAATTCGAAATATAAATAAAAGAATTAAAGGATCCGGTAGGATCCGTCGTTAAATCCAAATTAGATTTGTTAGTTCAAATGGGTTTTCAAGTCTTCATCGAAAGGAATAAATGAAGGGGAAATCGGTTACAATTTGCCTAATTGTGATCTCTGGAATATGGAAAGTGGAAAGAATATTTACTTCTTTTTTTTCATTCGAAAAGAGCCTTTCTTGTATGTTCTATTCTAGATCCAAAGACTCAATTCTTACACAAAAACAAAAATAGGAAAAATCCATAGGTTCGATACCTTATTCTTGTTAGAGTTCTAGGCTCTTGTTATAGGATTCGTGCTTCATAGAAATATCAGATAGAATCGACGAATGAAACAGGTTCATTAACAATTCACATCACGGATACAGAATGAAAAAAAAGAAAGCATTGGCTTCCCTCCCATATCTTGTGTCTATACTCTTTTTGCCCTGGTGGGTTTCTCTCTCATTTAAGAAATGTCTAGAAATTTGGTTTCTTAATTGGTGGAATACCAGGCAATCTGAAATCCTTTTGAATGATATTCAAGAGAAAAATGTTCTAGAAAAATTTATGGAATTAGAAGAACTATTCCTGTTGGACGAGATGATAAAGGAGTACTCGGAAACACAGATGCAAAGACTTCGTATAGGAATGCACAAGGAAACAATACAATTAGTCCAAAGACAAAATGAATCTCATTTCCATATCATTTTGCATTTCTCTACAAATCTAATCTGTTTCGCTATTCTAAGTGGTTATTTTTTTCTGGGTAATGAAGAACTTTTCATTCTCAATTCTTGGATTCAGGAATTTCTCTATAACTTAAGTGATACAATCAAAGCTTTTTCGATTCTTTTAGTTACTGATTTATGGATCGGATTTCACTCGACCCATGGTTGGGAACTAATGATTTGTTCGATCTACAACGATTTTGGATTGGCTCAGAATGATCAGATCATATCTGGTCTTGTTTCCACTTTTCCAGTGATTCTAGATACAATTGTGAAATATTGGATCTTCCATTTTTTAAATCGTGTATCTCCTTCGCTTGTAGTAATTTATCATTCAATGAATGAATAATTCCTTAGATCTTTTGATATCAATCAAATCAGAATCTTTCTTCGTGTATAAAGAAATCATTTTTCATCTTACTTATTTTTTATACTTCTACCTTTTCAATTCAAGGTATTCATACTAGATTCCACCAGTACAATTCTTTAAGTACAATCAATAAGTACAATCAATACAATAGCAAACTTGTGGATAGGGAATTCTACTAGCTACCTATCGAATTTATTGTAGAAATTCCGGGGATCAATGATTGGACCATGCAAAATAGAAAGACTTTTTCTTGGGTAAAAGAACAGATGACTCGATCCATTTATGTATCGATCATGATATATGTAATA